CTATCCATCCATACGGTAGATCGGCCGCCACTCCTCCGATACGAAAATAATTATGCATCATTCTCATACCGGTGGCAGCTTCAAATAGATCATATACTAATTCTCTTTCTCTGAAAATGTAGAAAAAGGGAGTCTGTGCACCAATATCCGCCATAAAAGGGCCAAGCCATAAGAGATGAGAAGCTATACGACTCAACTCTAACATAATTATTCTGATATAACTTGCTCTTTTAGGTACTTGAATATTCCCCAACTGTTCGGGTCCATTTATGGTTATTGCTTCTGTGAACATAGTCGCTAAATAATCCCACCGTGTTACATAAGGCAGATATTGTATAACAGTTCGGTTTTCCGCAATTTTTTCCATCCCTCGGTGTAAATAACCCAATATTGGCTCACAATCAATAACATCTTCACCGTCTAGAGTAAGGATGAGCCGAAGAACACCATGCATTGATGGGTGGTGAGGTCCCATATTGACTATCATGAGGTCTTTTCTTGTCGTTGTTACATTCATAGGTTATTCCTCAATTCTTTCTTTCATGAATTGCTTAAAACAAAAAAAATTTCATCAAAATTCAAGATCTAAGAAATGAAATAATTCAAGTTCTTGTTCAAATTAACGAGTTGTTAATTCTCGGATATCTAGCTGACTAATTAATTCTGTATAACGGACTTTGTCTTTCTTTGACAAATAAGACAGCAGGCGTTGTCGTTTTCCCAGGATTTTACGTAGACCCCTCTGGGATAAAAAGTCTTTTCTGTGGAATTCCAAATGGGAAGTAAGTCTTCGTATCTTATTGGTGAAGCTAACTACTTGAAATTCAACAGACCCCCTGTTTTCTTCTTGTGAAATAACGGAAATGAATGCCTTTTTTACCATAAAAAAATATTCTATCGTCCTTTTTTCTTTTTGAACTAAATGAATTTTACCAATCAGTAAGAATAATGCTAGTCATTTTTTTTTTTTTTTTTATATATATATAAGAATCTAATTTCTTTAGGAACTCCGAATTTTCTCAACTTATGAAATCATTTTATCAAATAAAGTTCATCAATCCAATTTACGAGTTGGTTGAAATAGTAATCTGAAAGCATGGTATATTTTGACACTCAAAACACAGAAAATAAAAAGAAACAAAAGAAAAGAAAAAATACGATTCTGTTCATTTATTTATAGATCTAATCGATAGTGGTCTGTGCATTGGATTTCCATTCCGATACCGGAATGGAAATCCAATGCATCTCGTTGTTTCAGATATCAAATAGGGTATAGAATGGATATAAAAAAGGGTATCCTTAACGAATTTTCAATCGCGGATACATACGTATCCTTAGCATACTGAAACGGCTCCCATTCTGCGCATTAAACCAATATCGATTCATACAAGCTAAATCTTCTAATCGATAATTAGGCCAAAGAAATGATTTTATTAGTTTCTTTTTCTTTTTTTCGCTGTTATCCACAACTTCACCACAGTTTTTTACGTATTTCCAAAATACTGGATTTTTATAGATACGATTTTTTCTTTTTCCCCTTCTCGAATAGAAAGAAATTAGAATTCGCAATTCTCTACGCCGTTTGGTGGATAAAATAGTTTCGGGAACAAACAAATCAGAATCACTTTTGTGCATAGTTTCCGCATTGGTCTTAGGCATAAAAAAATTTCTTCGGGCTCTGTATTTTTCAGTAAGTTCGAAACTATCATTATGATCGTAGGGATCAAGCTGCTCAACCAAGGAAATCTTTATCAGTTGATAGATCAAAAATGATGCGTCCTGATTTTGTCTAGATATACGAAGTGGTTCGATACTGAATATTCCGTGGGTAAGCATAATGGTCGCAAGACTATTGTTTCTTGTCGAAAACTCCATTTTCAGTCTTTCCCTTTTGATAGAGCTTAGCAAATTTCTTTTCATCCTTTTCTCATCTGTAATTTTCTGGATTCTACTCAATTCGTAGGCATTCAATTTGAGTTCGTCCAATCGGTCCTCCTCATCGTCCTCAGCATCATCCTCCGGCAATATCACTTGAAAATTACGGATATCCCCGCTTTTTGGGTATTCCGCGATGGGCCGTTGCCATTTGTCTGATCCAAAGGCTGTGTAAGGAATTTTGTTTTCTTGTACTTGTACTTTTCTTTTTCTTTTTTTTCTCGCTTTTTTGTCTTCTTCTTCCATTCTCGCTATATTCTTCGCTCTTTGTTTTTTTAGTTTCTCTATATTCTTCGCTACATTCTTCGCTACTTTGTTTTTTAGTTTCTCTATATTCTTCGCTACTTTTTTTTTTAGTTTCTCGTTTTTTCTCTCTTTTTTTCTCTTTTCTTTCTCTATTTTTTCTTCTTCAGTCTCTATTTTTTTTTTTGCATTCTCTATTTTTTTTTTTGCATTCTCTATTTTCTCTTTTTTTTTCTTTTGTTTCTCTATTTTTCTCTTTTGTTTCTCTATTTCTTTTTGTTTTTTTTTCTCTATTAGTTGCGCTATTCGTTTATTTTTTCTCTCTTTTTGCTCTCTTTTTTGTTTTAAACTCGCTACAAGTGCATCCCAAATTCTCGCTTTCGCTTGCGCGTGCAATTCTTGGTTTGTATCCTTTGGACTGTTTTTTTTTTCAAGAAAAAAATCGATAAGATTTTGAATAGCATTTTCATTTTGAATAACATTTTGCCTTCCATCTTCAATAGGATCTTGAATAAGATTTGGATTTTCTTCTTGATTTTCAAAAATTAAATTTTCAAAAAGTAAATTTTTTGATAGGATCCACGGTTTTACTTGATACCTAAGATCCAGTTTGAGCAACTCCGAGAAGAAGAACCAACCTTTCAGATCCGAGATGCACCTATTTGGTAGTTCTGTATTCATTCCCCGCCAATCAAAAAGTGGGTTTTGTTTTTTAGTTCTTTGAGAATTTTGAAAAGTCCAAAAAACCCCAGGCTTAATACTGGTATTACCATTTGCCGCGGTCCAGTACTTAACAGCATTACCACTATTTGTCGCGGTCCACATCTTAACAAACCGGTCTTTGTCTTTATCGTTTCCACCAATTAAACTACCAGGGAAAAGTCTCCAAGGAACATATTTGCGGTCTGGAAACGTATACAGATCCAGAAGATCATTTTGTACTAAAAACTGATTGCTAAGAGCAATACCTTCTGGACTATCAACTAAATTCACTTTCCGTCTATTGTAATTGTAAGAATTTTTTTGTTTATTATTTATACATACATACTTATCTTCGGAATTAATAGATTGATAGGAAAAAAGGTCATAGCTATAGGATTTTATAGAGTTCTTAATATCCCCGGCCCTTTGACCTAGGTAAGTCTCGACTACATTTTCTTCATCGTCTAATGAATTTGCTTCAAAGAATTGTTTTCGTTTTTCATTAGAATACCTTTTATTTAAGTCTGTATTTTCGTCCATACGTTCTTGATTGACTTTAGTTCGCCATTTTTGGGGGCTTAAGCTATTCCATATAATGGGAGATACGCTATATTGATGCTGAGCCTTTAACCAGTTTTTCCATTGATTTTTGCCGGAATTCAAACTATTTTTATGTTTTAATTTCGAATGAAAGAGTTCTTGTGCTTCAAAATAATCCTTTAGTTCTTTCTTAAGAAAACGGGATGTTCCGTCATATTGAAGAACATATCTTAACTTATCTAAGTGAATAAGTTGGGTTTGTTGGGTTTGGTATAATTTGTAAAATACATATGCTTGGGACATAGAGGCTAAGTCCGAAGTATCTGTTGCCTTCTTTCTCTTATACTTATAGCCATTCCAAGTATCCCCAAGCTTAATATCATTCTCAGAAATCCTAATATCTTTATCATAAAGCGACTCTTTAAAAATCGAAATAAAGGGATTTTTTTTTTTCTTTTTTTTCTTTGTTTTATACACTGTTTCTTTATTTGTTTCAGTCTTGCCAATGCCAATGGATTTTTCAATCATTTTTTTTGAAAATTCAAAAAAACGTTGTGGATGGATCTTGCGAATAGAAATGGCACGTTCAAGGGGATTGAGGTATATCCTTTTAATATTGCGGGATATCCTTTTAATGAAAAATAGTAGAACATAATAGGATTTTCGGATTCTTAGAAAATAAAATTTGTGTCGGCGAGACTTTATTCTTTCTAATTTCTTTAAAATATTTTTTTTTGCTTGTACGAGTTTATCAGGAGAATCGGGTTTAGGAGTGAAAACTATTTTCTTTCTTTCTTTTGTAACTTTATCTATCTCATCCCAGACTGCTCTTAGTTCATTATCCAGATCCGACGGTTCTTTTTCTGGATCCGCCACTTTTTCTTCTGGTAATGAATCATCTTTCAAAGCTCTAACTGGACCTTGCAACAACGATTCGCTAATCCTAGGATTCCTACTCATTCTAAAATCTTGTTCGTTTTTAAGATTATCTATGTCTTTTTGAGAACGAGTGAACTCCGGGGTTTCTCTTCCTCCAGATAATTCAATTGGGTGTCTTTTTAAACGAGCTCTTTTTAGAAATAGAAAGCTTTTGATGAACCATTTTTTTGTTTTTTTTAAGACGTTTCGAAAACGTTTGCTTAGAATTATAGAATGTTTCTTTTCAAATTGGCGAATTTTCTTTTTGAGTTCGTTTCTAATGGGATTAAAAAAGACTCCCCAATCCGGGGTTATTAGATCACCGAAAGGACGGTCGGTTAAGATCCCAAAACTTGTTAAAAAACGAACCCCTCGGTCCCCTTCGAATTGCGCTTTGCCTTTCTTCGGACCTTTTTCTTTCTTCGGATCTTTTTGAAAAAAGAATCGTCTGTACCAAGGTTCTTTCTTCGGACCTTTTTCTTTCTTCGGACCTTTTTCTTTCTTCGGATCTTTTTGAATGGATCGCGTCTTAGATCTGTACCAAGGTTTAAGGTAAAAAGGGTTGGTGACCAGTATCTGAATACCGTCATCGGCCCAGTCTGGTGGGAATTGGTCGAAGGCGATTTTTTCTGAGACTTTCATACCATTATAGGTGCATATAGCATACCTTTCTCTCTTCAAACGGGCGAAGTCTATTTTCCACTCGGTAGCTTGCAATAATAACATACGGGCTATATTTTTCCCTATTATGAATGCAGGGAATACAACCTTTTTTCTAAGAAAAATATGCAGTAATAATATGAAAGTTCTTATGACTTGACCATAGTCAATGTTCTCCCACATTTCCGTTACATTCTCAATTCGTATATCATCCTCGACGTCTTCGTAGGATTGCCCGTCTTCGGCCCCCGCCTGTTTCAGCATTTCCCTCGTCTCAGCCACAATCGACTTCGTATCCGGAATCATCACTTTAAATTCATCTTTCTCGTTATCGTCATCGTCATCCACTATTTTTTCCCCTTTTATCCGGGTTTCATAAAAGAATTTCACCTGCACGGCTAAGTTAACCAAACCATCCAAAAAAGTGCGGGGGCCCAAAGCGAAAAGCGGGGAGCGTGCATTTACTTGAGTTGTGCGACAAACGTATGCTTTACGTCTGTCCTGACGCGCGGATCCCTTGATTAGGCCTCGACGAAAATCGGACATATGGCCTAAAAAACGTATCGCATATGTTTTTCGATGCCGCACAAAATTACCCTGCTCATCTATCAACGGCTTCCGTTTTTTCGAATCCTTCTCAGTAAACACCGCTACACGTTTGAATGGGAGTATTCGAATCTCATGATCCGAGAACTGAGTCTCTCCCTCGGCTCCCTCCAGTTGTTCCAACTCGTCGATTAATTGGTATGACCATCGAGGAACTTTTTTATTGATTTCTTCTTCTAGTTCAATAACTGCTTTTTTATTTCTTTGGGGCTCCGTTACAAAAGCATGAAAAAGAATGTCATCAAAAGATGGCGGGCTATAGCTATAGCCTGTGGCGAATGAATACTTTTCGATTGTGGCTGCGTCGAATCTGATTCCGTGTGGGTTGATTTCGGTTTTTGGGGTTGCGCCGAATTTGACTCCTCGTGGGTAGCTTTCGTTTTGTTTTCTTTTGATTTCGTTTACTTTTCTTTTGATTTCGTTTACTTTTCTTTTGATTTCGTTTTGTTTGCTTTTGACTTTTTTTTGTTTGCTTTTGACTTTTTTTTGTTTGCTTTTGGAAATTTTTTTCTTTTTTTTTGGTACTGCAGGGCCATTAATTCTATTTACTAACGTTTTCACGAAGGGATAATCTCTCTCGTTAACAAAAAGTAGGTGAAGCTTATTTACCGGGTTTTTCATCCTGCTTAGTAGGGCTATGGCATTTTTTTGTTCCCGCAAGTCATCATCATTCTTATTTCGGAGCGTTGCCATTGTAATATTATTCTTTAAGAAAACAACCTTTATCAAATCGCTTGTCTTCCTTCCGCCATCGTCGACTTCAGGGTCGCTCTTTCCACGAAGCGCTCCGGTCAAAAAAGGATCGGCTATTTCAGGCAAGTATTCTTTTTTAGTTTTATAATTACACAACCTTTTCCTTGTTTCGAGGACATTTTGCAGGCTAGATCTTTTCCTTCTTGCGAGGACATTTAGCAGGCTAGATCTTTTCCTTCTTGCGAGGACATTTAGCAGACTTTTTTTTTTATCTAAAGTTTTAATTCGATTTTGAAATTCTGTACTCAGGCTGTTCTTTTTTTTTTTATTGCGAGAAATCCACTGTCTATAACTCCCAGGAGCAGACCACCTAAGAGCCCGCCATTTAGCTTTAGCATAGATTCGTGGGAACCTCGAAGCCATTTTTCTTTGTATCATTTCCCAGAAAGTTGCCAAACTGGGTGGATATGTAAAACATATTCTTTGTTTTCCATCGCTTCGGCATGCATAAAAAAAATATTGTGACATCTCATTTTTGACAGCCTTTTCAACGCCAGCACACGTTTTTATATATCGTAATGGACGGAGTGGTTTTTGCGGGTCAAAAAGAGAAGTGATAATAGGGATTTCAAACGAGAATAAATCGTTCTTTTCTTTCAATATTGATATTTTTTTTTTCAATATTGATATTTTTTCTTTCAATATTAATAACTTCGGATTCTCTTCCCTTTCTTCCGAATGAAAAATAGGCGAAGGAGAAATAAGTTCTTCGGGGAATCCCTCTTGTTTCTCTTGCACCCCCTCTTCCACATATCCTTCTTGCGCAGCAAGCATTCCCTTATATGCTTCCTGCATAGCTCGCGCAGCTTCGATTTCCATCTCTCTTCGCTGAGCTTCGATTAGCCAAAATGTGTATTGCACAACTTGCTCAGCTCGGATTCGCCTCGCTTTTTGCTCAGCTTGTATTTGCTTCTCGTCTTTCTGAGCTTGTATTTGATTCGCGTCTTTCGCAACTTGCTTTGCCAGATAGCTTTCTACCACACCTTGCTTGAATTCTTGCAGAGCTTGCCTTTGTGCTGCCCTTTGCGCTCTCCTTTGCGCTTCGAATTTTTTCGTTAGTCTTTCTTCAAGTTTCTTCTCTTCTCTGGCAGCTTGGGTTTCGTTCGATAGTTTTCTTTGAAGTTGTAATTTTTTGTCGGCCGGGTCTGCATACAAAAGGGGTGTTTGATCTAAATATAAAAGAAAGATAGCAAATAAGATAATACTAAAGAGGTGCTCCATATCCTGTCTGAATTTTGCTCCCACGTACACATTCTCAAATCCACGAAGTATCAACCTAGCATAAAAGCGAATGTTAATTTTTAGGCCGCTTATTAGCGAAGAACCCCTTATCCACCACCGTGCATCGTCTAATAACTTAGAATTCTTTATCCTAACTAATGCCGATTCAACCTGTTTCATGGCTAAAATCTCACGAATTAAACCAGCAACAAAAGAATTTCGCCATTTTTCGATAATGTACTTAGTCGCTGGAATAAGTACATTACATGTAATGTACTTCATTGTCTTCGATCTAATAACCTGAAGTAGCCAAACAAATACCAATCCAGCCCATTTCAGGACTAAAATATGACCAATTAACCAACCAACAAAGCTACTTAGGACAAATAACATCTTATTGTTGCATCGAAAGATATAAATGTAGCTTAATCGGGTTAACATTGGCCTTCCCAACAAGCTAAGGCTGAATAATTGAAAAAGCAAATTATTCAGGAATACCAATTGAAACCTACGATTCCGCATTGACTTAGTGAGCAATGGGAAAGCAAAACGCTGGCTCGGCCATTGACCGCTATTGCTGAATAAGTAATGAAAGAAAAAATACGGTGCAAGTAGTAAAAGGATTGTATGAGGTCTACCTAACGCTAGATGCAGAGGCCCATAAAGGATTGATATGAATATCAAAAGTTGTCCTGTAAAAAAACCTGCAGTTTCTGATGCCTTCTTTTCGATTGCGTCTGGATCGTCGTTCAAAAACCGTGGTCGGAGAAGGAACAGGTAAGAGGACCCGATGGAAAATGCGCTAATAAATCCATAATAGAGTCCGACCATAACCACGGAATTGTTTATCTTCATGCATACGTATACGAGATTAACCATCACAAACCTCCTTGTTTGTTGTATTTTGTTATTTTTTTATCTTTTTTATAAGATAATTACTTTAGAAAGTGGAGTAGAATTACTTTCTGATAAGATAATAGAATAGTTCTTTTTGAAGCTGAAGCTATTCTTTATCTTTATTTTATCTTTATATAGAATATGCAATTTGTATTTACTCTATGTAATTTGTATCTTTATATGTAATTTGTATCTTTATATGTAATTTGTATCTTTATATGTAATTTGTATTTTTATATGGAATATGTAATTTGTATCTACTCTATGTAATTTGTATCTTTATTTTATAATGTAATTTGTATTTACTCTATGTAATTTGTATCTTTATATGGAATATGTAATTTTTGAAGTGATTCTTTCTTGGTCTTTTCCTAGCATTTTACTGTTAAGCATGGTTATGCTTCTTTCCGTCTATCTCTCTATTCAACAAATAAATAGAAGTTTTATCTATCAATATGTATGGTCTTGGACCATTAATAATGATTTTTCTTTAGAGTTCGGTCACTTAATCGATCCACTTGCTTCTATTATGTTAATATTAATTACTACTGTTGGAATTTTGGTTCTTTTTTATAGTGATAATTATATGTCTCATGATCAAGGATATTTAAGATTTTTTGCTTATCTGAGTTTTTTCAATACCTCAATGTTAGGATTAGTTACTAGTTCTAATTTGATACAAATTTATATTTTTTGGGAATTAGTTGGAATGTGTTCTTACCTATTAATAGGTTTTTGGTTCACGCGACCTATTGCAGCAACTGCTTGTCAAAAAGCTTTTGTAACTAATCGTGTAGGGGATTTTGGTTTATTATTAGGAATTTTAGGTCTTTATTGGATAACGGGTAGTTTTGAATTTAGGGATTTGTTCGAAATAGTGAATAACTTAATTGATAATAATAATCAAGTTCATTTTTTATTTGTTACTTTGTGTTCCTTTCTCTTATTTGCTGGTGCAGTTGCTAAATCCGCGCAATTCCCCCTTCATGTATGGTTACCTGATGCCATGGAAGGGCCCACTCCTATTTCCGCTCTTATCCATGCCGCTACTATGGTAGCCGCGGGCATTTTTCTTGTAGCTCGGCTTCTTCCTCTTTTTGTAATCACACCTTACATAATGAATTTGATATCTTTGATAGGTATAATAACAGTACTATTAGGAGCTACTTTAGCCCTTGCTCAAAAAGATATTAAAAGAAGTTTAGCTTATTCTACAATGTCTCAACTGGGTTATATGATGCTAGCTCTAGGTATGGGTTCTTATCGAGCTGCTTTATTTCATTTGATTACTCATGCTTATTCAAAAGCATTGTTGTTTTTAGGCTCCGGATCCATTATTCATTCAATGGAATCCATTGTTGGCTATTCTCCAGATAAAAGCCAGAATATGGTTCTTATGGGCGGTTTAAAAAAGCATGTACCAATCACAAAAACGGCTTTTTTGGTGGGTACGCTTTCTCTTTGTGGTATTCCACCTCTTGCTTGTTTTTGGTCCAAAGATGAAATTCTTAATGATAGTTGGTTG